ACTACAATCTAACACATATCAATAAAACCCCAAGTCCCCACACCAAACTGGGGGGAAGGGGGTAGGGTGTGGGTTCCTGGGTATTGGCCCCTGAGCTGTCCACTACCACTCCGTCCTCCAACACACCCCGAAAATACCCCACCATTATTACACATCTAACAGCTGCCATTACCCTTACCAGAACTGTGGCCAAAGTTCTTAAGACCACAAACGAGTACATTTTTAACCAAAACCCAATATACGGGGGTAAAGATGCTAAAAGTACTAGAATCCCTATAAAACCACCACCACCTACCGCCAACCGATCCCCCCTAACTCTAGCTAAGGCCCATAATACCAGCATATAGCCCACATAATAGGTAGTCACCCTCATTATGCCAAAAATACACATTATGATCACTCACCTGGAGTGGAACACTGCTGAGGAGACCATCACCCAAACCCATCCCCCACCCATTAACATACAAAATCCGCCTGTCAAAGCCCTCAATAATAAACATCTTAGCATTAAACCTGATCCTACCCCTATAGTTGGCCACCACTTAAATACTAATACAAATGGGACGACTTTTTGCAGGCCCAAAATAAACAAAATACTTAATGCTCTATCTACTCCCCATACCACTCGATACACTCAAGATAGAAAGGGGAAAAGACCTACCTTAATACACACACCAGCTACCACTACACCCCCACTCCCTAAAACCAGTCCCATCATCATGGTTAAAGAACCCACCGCCTGAACCAAAAAATACTCATAAATGCTGCCAACCCGTCTCCCCTTAACTAATCCTAAATATAAAACTACTAACAAACCTACCTCTAATGCGACCCACATCCAAAACGGCTCTCTGGCACACACCCCTATCCATAAAGACATAAAATAAATAGATACTAAACTCCACCTCACCATGAGGACCACCTCCAGGTGGGTTGCGGGATTAGTAGTCCCACTATTCCCCTTATAGAACATTTAGATGGGGGTAACAACCCCTTAGCTATTCTAATGTAAGTACTTATATCATAATAGCACCCCCTGACAATCCGTAGTTGCCTCACGCTATTCAACCCCCTATCTCACAAAAGCAATTTATGAAGTTTAATTAACCTACAGAGTTACATCACATACCAATATAAACCTAATAACACAAATAACCACACAACGTCAACAAAATGCCAATATCAAATAATCCCCTCCACTTTCATTCCCCCCATGAAACCTCTACCCACCCCAACTCCTATAACAACAACAACCCCAACATTGAGTAAAGTACCCACTACAACATGTAAACCATGAAACCCTGTGATAAGGAAAAATACCCCTCCACCAAGCCCCGTAGACACTCTAAAGGGTAAAATACTCCACTCTTCTACCTGTACTAATACAAAAGTAAACCCTAATACACAAGTCACTACTATTCAAACTAAAGCGCCACCCAGACTTCCTCTCAATATGTTATTATGTGCTTGCGACACTGAAACACCAGATCTTAACAATACAACAGAGATTCACATAGGAACCTCATTAAATTCAACCCTAATCCAGGACTCTCCCCACCCCCCTTCAACTAATATAAGAGCCCTCATTAAACCCCCGATAAAAAACATCGCCTCTGAAAAAATGAATAAAATTACCCCCATACCTACTACGTTAGCCCTCTCAGCCCCCAACGACTCACACCCCTCTCTTAAACCATCCTCAACGTACCAAGCAACTAAAGCTAATAACAAAACCAACGCCCCCCATATGGGAAACAATAGAACACCTACACACGAGCCCAAAACCCCTATAAACAAAGCTAAACCTACAACCAACGGGATACATCTTACTACCCCCACATAAAGAACTTTAATCAAGACTATATAAAGAGAATTTGCAATCCTCTTATTCCTCAGCCTATACCTCCAACAATGCCCCTATTGGCAACACTTCCACTACAATAGGCATAAAGCTATGCATCACCCCACACAACTCCGAACACTGCCCATAAAACACTCCACCCCCCAATACCTCCAGATCAATACGATTTAATCGACCAGGAACACAATCCACCTTAACTCTCATGGCCGGGATGGCTCAAGAGTGGATAACATCACCAGATGTGCATAAAACTTCTACCCCTACAAATGCTGGAATGCTTAACCGATTATCTACATCCAAAACACGGTATCCCCTCTCCCTTGACCCCAACATATACGACCTATTATATTCACCTGCAACAGAGTAATCTCAATACCACTGACGACCCACTACTAAAACCTGATAACCAACGCTCCTAAAGGACTCTCCCACATACAAAAGGACAAGAGAAGGATATGCCATAAAAACTAACACTACCATTGGTAATAAAGTTCATACAGCCTCTAAAACTACTCCTCCCCCACCCTCACGATCTCCCCCTACCTTTATTGCTACCTCAAATACCAATAAAATTATAATAAACCAAAAAACAAATAAACTAACAGCTATAATATAATCATTAAACTGAACCACACCTTCCCTAAAGACTCTAACCCCATCCCTTAAACCCATACCACCCCACTTTATCACTGCCTCTTCACCTTAGGATCTTCAGTCCTACGCTCCTAGAGCTCCGGAGACAACTCCACTTTCAAGTAGAATCACTATGTTACGACTTACACCTTTGAGGTGTTGACGGGCGATATGTACTCACCCTTGATACCTTCATTCTCCTTCAACTACTCGTAAATCCTTTATTTTTATTACCCACAAAACTCAGAGTTTAAAACACACCCCCTATGACATTTGAATCACCCCTCTTCAAGAGTATTCAATCATACAAGCAGCTAGTAAATTACTATTCTTCAGGTTTATTATCCCCTCCAAGTCCCCCTACCTATCAAGAACACCGCCACATTATTTAGATATTCCCCATATAATCACTATAAATGGTCTACTCAGGTATCTAATCTGACTCGAAATCCCATCTTTCAGCTCTTTTAAAGACCTACACATATTTCACCACTACAAATCCCTTATTAAATTCAGCAATTAATACATCAAGCCCTCTAGCTGTTTAACCGCAGCCGCTGGCACAACTTTAACTAGATTTTTAGCATCTCTACGTTTACTATCATAAACTACCATGTCACAATAAAATCCTCTTAAACTTTACTTATTATTTTAGCTATATGCTTGATAAACCCTCAATGAACATTAATCAGAGAAATACCTCTTAGGAGTATGAGTCCTAAAGCCTAACCGCACCCTGACAATATTTACGGTAAACATTGATAAGATATAAAAATCAATAAGGGATTTGGGGGGGTAGCAAAAACAAACTTTTTTCCATTTTTTAAATACTTTTTGTAGTTGGGGGCATTTATTGTTTACATCTTTAACTTCATACTCTAATTTTCAAACTTTACCTCATTTTACACCCTTTATTTAATTCTAATTTTTACTTCAGAACAATGCTACCCCCAACCTCTACCCTTTAAATCTATATTGTAAAAAGGCTTTTTTTTTTCAGCCGTACATTCCCATCTACTTTAACCTCTTCAACCCGACATCAACGAGTCCCGCAACCGGTCATAAAGTCTACCCTATAATTACCGGCAAGATAAACAACATCCCAAAAAACACAACTCCTAATAAAAACTTCCAACCTCACTCCATCACCAAATCATAACGTCTTCGGGGTAAACTCAAACGTAATCAATTTAAAACAACTATAACCACCAATGCCTCTATCACCACCACCAAACTTATGCTCCCTACTCCCCCAAACAACAAAACCACAAGAACAGAATAAAAACTCATCAACCCATACTCAATCAAAAATAAGATTGTAAAACTAAATCCAGCCATCTCTGTAGCTAAGCCTGAAACTAACTCAGACTCCCCCTCTACAAAATCTGTGGGTGTTCGCCTCCTCTCCATTACTACAGCAGTCAAAATACAACTCAACAGTAATAAACTAGTAACACCCACAAATATGCCTAAAACGTATTCAAATCTACACCTCAAAACCAGAAGTATTAAAATAGAAAACACTAAAACCCCTTCATACGTTAACGCCTGAGCTAATGTACGCATAGCCCCCAACTCCCCATAACCACACCCACTCATATAACCTGTAATAAAAAAGAATAGGGTAATAAAAGCCCATACTACAATGATTATTAAAATAGAATTCCCTACCCTTCACACCCCTAATAGCTCAAAAATCATCCACCACAAAAATAACACCCCTACCAACCCTACTCCCGGGATTACAAAAAATACAGACCATGAAGCCCATCTAACCCCCTTAAACCCCTTTATAAATAATTTAAACCCATCCAGTAAAGGTTGAGCTAGGCCAAGGACAACCCCCTTATTAGGACCTTTACGAACCTGCCCATACCCCAACGTCTTACGCTCCAACAAAGTAAAATACCCCAATAAAACTAATACCAATAATAAATCTAATAGTACATATAAAATTACCACCCCCCAATGCGATTTTCCACCATAAGTACACTAACTATTATACCTATTAACAAAAAATAAGCAACCGTAAATACCTGGCCTAAAACGTCATAAGGGTATTCAGCCAACCTTGCCCCTAACCAAGTGAGAGCTGCAAAATCAGTTACTCACATAACTAATAAGCCTTTATATACCATACCCCCTACCCCTCGATAAATACCCACTCTTTGAACCACTCTTGGTATAATAATGATAATGATTCCTAAAAACATCAAAATCACACCACCTAACTTAGAAGGGACTGCACGTAAAATACAATAAGCAAACAAAAGATACCACTCAGGTTTAATATGGGTGGGAGTTTTCACTAAACTCACCTCCTCAAAATTTGCAGCATCCATTAGACCATAGGGTACACCTAAAACCACCCATCAATACAATAGTACCAACCCTATAAGCCCTAGCACATCTTTGACTACAAAAAGCCTAGTAAATAAAACTTTATCTAAATCCCTATTAACCCCCAACGGGTTAGACCTCCCCTTTCGATGTAGTTCTACTAAATGGATTACAACTACAACCATTACAACCAGACCTAATAAATAATGCAGCCTAAAAAATCGAGCCAAAGAATGAACACCAGCGCTGGAACCGCCCCATAAAACCTCTGTTATATACCCACCCACCAGAGGAATTGCACCTAACATACTCACAACAACAGTCATCCCCCAAAAAGACATTCTGCCTCAAGGTAAAACATACCCCAAAAAACATACCCCAAAAGCTACCACTAAAACAATTACCCCCCTCACCCAAACAGACACCTTTTTAAACCTCCCATAAAACAACCCTCGTAAGATATGGAGATAAATCAAACCCATAAAAACACTAGCTCCTGAACTATGCATAAACCGTACAAACCACCCTCTCTTAGTGTCCTGTATAATACTAACCACAGACCAAAACCCCCCTAAATTCAAATCCACCCTATAAAATAGGGAAAGAATGAATCCAGATAAGATTTGAATTACATATACAAACCCTAATCCAACACCTACCCCAAACCAGTAATTAAGGTTTGATGGGGTAGGTAAATCTACTAACTGCTCCTTCAAAATCTTCTCATAATCCTTCATAGCTTTCACTCACACAAAACCTCTTATACCCAAAACAAGTATTCTCCAAACTAAAGTATGCTCAAACGTAACTAGCACTATCTCCAAAGCTTAAATTTGACACATATTCTGCCACACTAGTACAATATTAACAATAAACCAGATCATACAACAACCCCTACAAACAAACTTCACATATCTACGACTTTCAACCCACTAACTACAACTTCAGCTCTACAACCCACACCACTTACAAGCCCCTCCACTACTACAGATCCTAAAGCCCTTTCAACCACCCTACAATAATTTAATACTATTACTACTACTCACCCTAAAACACGTTGATATAAATCTTGTAGATAAAATATATTTGACCCAGAAGAAGAAGCCCCCACAAACCTATTTGCTCATACAATATACACTACAATGGCTAATAACCAATAAAGATACTTCTCAATTAATCCCAAAACCCCTATAACTCCCCTAAAATCCATCATCCCCTCAATTAATACACCAAAACATACCCTCAATACCCCCATTAATAAGAGCGTCACTTTCAAACCCCTTCCTATCACCCAGTCCACCAAAACCCTACTACCCACAACACCGCTACCACAAACCACTCTAATTAGCTTTCAACAATAAGTTAAACTACACCTTAAAGCCCCTACCCCCATAATCACCCCAAACAAACCAATATCACAAGCATACAAACCCTCAATCAAGATGTCCTTAGATACCCATCCACTAAACCCTATTAAACCCACTAACCTCCAAACCCTCCTCAACAAAACCAAACCCGTAACCCCTGAAAATCCCCCGCTACCCCCCAACAACCCTCGATAATCCTGATCGTGCCTCTGCATTAAAATAATTAAACCCACAGATACAAATAACAACCTCTTAAACATAGCATGCAAACTTATGTGACTGACTATCAATCCACACCCGCATACCACTAACATCAAGACTATCACCGCCAAATGAATAGATGTAGATAAAGCTACCACCTTCTTAAAGTCTATCTCCCACAAAATCCTACCTCTAGACCCTACCAAAGTAAGCCCTCCCAACACTACACATAACACCCCCACAATATACACACCCCTCACAGTACTCCACATATACACAGCTATAACCAAACCTGCTACTACCAGTGTAGATGAGTGTACTAAAGCCGAGATGGGGGTAGGTGCTGCTATAGCTAAAGGTAATCACCCTCTACAAGGAAATTGCGATCTCTTGGTTACAACCATTCCCACAACCGCTGCCCCCACAACCACCATCACCCTAAATCTTAAACCCCCTCCCAAAACTCTCCCATAACCAACCAAACTAGTAATAAACAAGATAAACAACACATCTCCTACCCGATTAATTAAAACTGTAACCAAAGCTCTTCCCCAAGCTACCCGCGTTGCATAATAGCCAATTAAAACAAACCTCACAACACCCAAAACTTCTCATCCTAAAACTCTTAAATAGGAACCATAAGCTGACACCAAAATAATTATACCCATAACAAACCCTACCACATATGACAAAAACACATTCACCCTAACATCATTTACCATATACACTATACTAAAAACCATAACCAAAATAAACACCACTACAACAACTCCTATCATAACATTAATCAACCCGCCAAAACATAAACTAGAACCTAAATCCTGAACACCTAAACTCAAGTTAAATAACCCCCCTAACCTCAAAGATAACCCTACTTCGGCTATCACAATCCCCCTGATAAGCATTATAACTACAACCCCCATAGACACAACTAATAACCCAACTCCTGCCACTTCAAACTTGCCCCTCTTAACCACAATAAGATGCTAAACAGCTCCATCTGACTACAATAAAACCCTACTAGCCCCCAAGTACAGCACCCTAAGTCCCAACAGCCTTCACATAATCAATCTCTCCTTTAAACCTACATCTACATGTCTGTGTCCACCAGACATTACTACACCCAACCCTAAATTAAATCCACACCCCACTAACATATATACCCCTACCAAAAAAAGCCCTAAAGGGTATAAACAAAGCAATACCCAAAACACCTCTAATTCCCCCAAAAAACCCCCACTAACAGGAAATCCTATATTAAAAACCAGAATAATTACCATTAATAAGCCTATACCCCTATAAAAAGAAAGCACCCCCTTAAAAACCCTAACTCTACGTGACTTCAACCTCTCCCCTAAATAACCCACACACCCAAAAAAAGTTGCTGAAACAAGGCCATGCATCAAAGCCACCAGCAAAAACCCCCGTCACACTCCTCTACCTCCAAACCTAAAAAGCCAAACCACCCTTGATATATGAACAACAGATGAATACGCCACTAAAGCCTTTACATCTCCAACCACTAGACAATACAACCCAGCCAAACAACCCCCAATTATGGCCCAAACCCCTACCCCCCAAAATACACACCCTAATAAACCCCTATTAGACAAAACAAATAATCCATATAACCCCAACTTGATAACTACACCAGCCAATACAATAGACCCCCAAGTCGGTGCTTCTACATGGACTTTAGGAAGCCACCCATGTAACCCGTAAATGGGAATTTTGACTAACATAGCCAACCTGATAATAAACCCCCAAATCCCCCAAATACCTCTTATTGAATAGCCCCACCAACTAACCCAAATTAACTCCCCCAACCTTACCCCTACTAACACTCCTACCAGTAACGGGGTTGAAAACAAAACTGTATAAATCAGCAAATACAAACACCTTCTCACCCGCTCATAATAAGCCCCCAACACTAACACAACTAAAACGAGGGGTAATACCACCCCCTCATATATAATATAAAACCATAACCAAGAATCAACAACAAAAAACCCCGCCATCACAATCCCTATCGACATAATCAATAAACCCCTCGGTATCCCCCCTCTTCCAGCCCACATCACCAACCTCATCATGATCACCCCCACTAAAAAAAGTATACCTACACCAATAAACCTGACTTCCAAATTTCAGACTCTATAGTCAAATCCGCCCCCAAAAACACCAAATAACACAAAATAGACACCCAACAAAAAGAATGAAAATATTAACCCAACCTGCTCAAAAAAAAACAAAAGGCCCCCCATCAGGAGTAAAATCGTACTTACCACAAACCTAATGAAACGGCTCACACCCGCTGCCCCCCAAACCCTCGTAATCCCCGTACATAGCCCCTTAAGACCACTGTAACAGACAAAACGCAAACCATCACCCCCACTATTATAATCAGCCCGGAATCCCAGCACATACCCCCCGTAAGAAACACACTTACTAAAAAAAATATGCATAATAACGCATAAACCACCAACCACCTCACCAACCTCAAACCCAAAACCCCTAAAGCTAAACCTAAAACTCACCCTAATACAACCCTCACCACCTACTCTTATTACAAGCTTTCAAAGCTCGCCCTCCTGGCCCATAGGCCCACATTCACCTAAGATTTACAAAATCCTTATTCTCATAAACTAAAGTGGAATCAAACCCCCCACTTTGATTTCCCCAAACCACGAAAAGGTTTTATGCTAAACACCTATCAAAGTGAACAACCTGACCTGATTCCCCCTAATGCAAAAAATTAGTACTCTATGAGCTCATAGGCCGCCAAATGGCCTAAGCCTTCAACTCGATGTAAATGAGACATTAATTACAACTTTTCAGCAAACCAAAATTCACCCCACCACTAATGACAAGATTAATCACCTCCGGCGGCTTTTTTTTTTTTTTTTTGTGCTCTTACACAGCCACCAGGTTACAAGGATATGACATAATACACAACAGACTACCACGAATGCCTATTAAAGATAAACGACCAATACTGCCCTCCTCTACACAACGATCTACCGCGTCTATGTCAGGCTTAAGAAGTTACTCTTCTCTGTGGCTACATTAGCTCATATAAATTACATTAATTATACACCTTACTATTATAACCTCCGGCTACCCCCCCTACCCCCCTACCCTTATATCGCTACTAAGGATATGGTATTTATCTATGCTACAACCTACACTCATCTCATTACCTAACAACCTACACTCATCTCATTACCTAACAACCTACACTCCCAAACTACTTCAACCATATTTAAATTATACTTAAAGCTCTATCACCTATAATGACCCTCTGAACCTTACGACACCTGAAGCTACTTACGTATTTTGAATCTTGAAAATTCAAAGTTTATTTAACCTAAACTCCAAATAAACCCACCCCAACCTTCCACTATACCACTCATAATAAATACCCACCGCATACATAATTAAGGCCAAATAAACCCCAACTATCCTAATTAAAGATGTTGTTAAAATCAACGCTGGTAATAAAATAAAATACGCCACCTCTAAGTCTATCAACAAAAAAACTAGCACTAAAGAAAAAAACCGCACCGAAAACTCACACTGCCCCGACATGAAAGATGCCACCCCGCACTCAAAACTAGTAGCTGCCTCCACATCCAGACCTGTCCGATCCATCACAGCCCAAACAACCACCCTTACAATGACAATCAAGGCTACACATGCAACCAAACCCAATACTAATGCCATCCCTACTCTACGTAAATCACCACTAAACTAGCATAAATCAATCCTTGCAATAAAGCTACAAACAATTCCAAACATACTACAGCAAACCACAAGGGGAATCCAACAATAGATAAACTAGACACACCTAAAACCAATGCTATTATTAACAGCAAAACATGGCCCCTAGAAATATTAGTTGCCAAACGAACGCCTAATGTCAAGGGGCGAACAATAACACTCACCAACTCAATCACAGGCAACACACAACCTAAGACCCCGAAAATACCTATAATAGAAAAATGAGCCAAATAATGATTTAGCCTCCTACTCTTGATTATTACAAACACACCTCATAATCAACAAGAAAACCTCAACATTAACACCCTCCCATACCTTATGGTCCAAACCCCTCTCACCAAAAGACCTACAATATTTAAAGCTACAAATACCATAGCCACTAAAACCATAAAACTAGATAAATACAACGACCCGTGTTTCAACACCCCTAACACAAATCCCCCTGTCCAACATAAAACCCTAACAGACCCCACCCCTCATAATAAAACCACTAATCAAAATAACAATATTATACCAACCCCACTACAGCAAACCCCCTGACACAACACCCAACCATACCACAACCATCGCCACAATAAGGCACATAATCATCACACCCATAATTAACCTCAAACAAGACATATTTGCATTCTATAAACTAACATGAGATAACGTACGTAACGCACCTTCCCCGCTATACAAAAGACAATTACAAACCACTATGACATAAATCAATATCAACCCAGATACTGTTATCGTCAGTCATCTACACCTAGAGTAGACTAATCTATCACCTAAGCAGACACCCTCCCTCCTAGGCCCAAGCCCTAAAGTAAACCAAATAACAAAAACCCCTCCTATCAACACCAATGGTGAACTCAATTTATTATGAAAACCATCTGTTCTTCTGGCATATACAGTCAACACCAGAATTCCCCCTACATTAGCTATAGCAAGCATTAACCACCCCTCTCACCTTACATGCGAAAATCCAAATAAAACCACCAAAACTGAAGACAAAAACCACATATTTACCCCCAAACCTCCTAGCCCCCAATAACTAAACCCCACTAAACATAAGGCTATACCCATAACCACAATTACCCCCACAACCTTAATGATCTTTTAAACCTAAATTAAACACAATTTCTGCCACTAAGGCTCTAATTATTAGCCCCTTTGCCCCCTCTCGTACTACAAAAAGCTATAAAAAGATAAGAACCGATCTGGCTCACGCCGATCTAAACTCAGATCACGTACCCATCAAAAGTCGAACAGACTAACTAGTGGATGATCCAACATCGAGGTAGCAAACCAACCTGTGAGGTTGATAGCCCTGTTATCCCCGGAGTAACTTAAACAGTGAGACGTATCTTCTCACCTATTGCCCCAACAAAGTAAAACATTACCTAGCTTCCGGGGGCTTTCCGTCGTTTTCCCTTTACTTAGAAGCATTTTCACTTCTCAATAATTTCCATGCATCCTCATCATAACCCTCCGATCAAAATCCCCTTCATACCAGATTGCAATTAACAACCTAATTATTATGCTACCTTAGCATAGTCAACTTACTACGGCCCTTCAAACATCAGTGGGCAGGGCTTACTACAAAAACTTGTAGAAATGTTTTTAATAAACATTTGCCAGAGAGTTCAAATACAATAAAAATGCTTACAATCAGCACAACTAAACAACATTTTACTCATGAACAGATTCTATTTACATCATAATTAACTTGTAAACACCACCGCATTTCCATATATTAAATAACACTGTATACAATAATAACATTATGACATTTTAAAGCATACCAATAACCAATAGGCCCTACGATGAACTAGTGAATCTTACCTCCACTACACCTGCCACTTATACCACAATCGATAGAATCTCACTACCTCCTTTCATAACTACCACATATCTGCAGAAATAAGAAAAAATACCTTGTGGTTTGGGGTCGCCCTCTAAAGACATTATCCTGCCCCCCTTATACTAAAGGTAAAATACCCATTTAAACGTCCGCTCTTCAACTTAAATTTCATAATAAATTCAACCCTTCACACTGTTTTAATTAACCCTTCCCCCCAGTTTAGCTACAATAAACTATTCTTAAAACTTTTGGGTCTATTGACACAAACCGGAGACCCAATCTCTCCCATAAATCAACTAACCAGCTATCCTGACAATTGGAAATTGCCTGTACACTCATACTGTCTGATTACCCTAAAACTCCCAATGATCCTTCTACATTAGAATGATGAGGGGGTAAAGAACCCTCCACCCACTCCAATGACGTCAATAATTGATAATGAAAAACAACCATCTTTGCTCTACTAAAAGCAACATACAATACACCAATATACACCATAACCCTGACTAAAGACAAGGACGACCCTACCCTAGACAACATATTTCACCACTCATACCTCTCTGGGAAATCCACATAACGACGTGGCATTCCCATAAACCCTAATACAAATTGAGATAAAAAAGTTACATTTACCCCCACAAAGACTAAATAAAAATGAACCTTCAACCACAACTCAGAAAACCTTACACCTAAAAACATGGGTAATCATACATTCAAACCTAAAAACAACGAAAACACTACACCTATACTCAATACATAATGAAAATGGGCTACAACAAAATAGGTGTCATGAAATACTGTGTCTAAACTAGAATTTGCCAATATAACACCAGTTAAACCCCCAATAGTAAACATTAAAATAAAACCTAAAACTCACAACCCTGCAGAAGTAAGAGGTATATCCAATCCATACATAGAAGCTAACCACCTAAACACCTTAATACCAGTAGGAACTGCAATAGTCATAGATGCTGCTGAAAAATAAGCCCGAGTGTCAATACCCAAACCCACAGTAAATATATGGTGAGCCCAAACTAACCTGCCTAACGCACCAATGCTCAAAAGAGCGTACACTATCCCCAAATAACCAAAAACCTCAAACTTACCCCCTATAGCTCCCACAACATGAGAGATAATACCAAACCCTGGCAAAATAAGAATATACACCTCTGGGTGCCCAAAAAACCAGAATAAGTGCTGATACAAAATAGGGGAACCTCCCCCGCAAGGATCAAAAAACCTCGACCCTAAATTACGGTCCATTAACAGTATAGTCAATGCAGCGGCTAATACCGGAACAGTTAAAACCACCAACCCTGCCGTAATCACTAAAGCCCATACAAACAACGGGATTTGCTCTACCCTATACACAACCCTCCTTCCGGCTACTCACGTAATTAAAATATTAATAGAACCCAAAATAGAAGATAGACCCACCAAATGGAGTCTCAAAATCATAAGATCTACTGAAATACCTGACCTAAAATCCCTCAATATAAGAGGTGGGTACATAGTTCACCCGGCCCCTCCCCCTCCTAACAATAAAGACACTCTTACAACCCCCAAACTAACTATCAATAAGATTAACCTAAGATTATTCAAACGGGGTAAAGCCATATCCCTCAAACCCAACATAACTGGTGTCAATCAGTTACCAAACCCTCCTATAAAAACAGGCATTACAAGAAAGAACACTATCATCACAGCATGGCTCGTCACCAACACATTATAAACAGCCTCCCTACCTATCCACACCCCTCCACTACCTAGTTCCAATCGAATTAATAAGCTTATCGAAAACCCCATCAAACCCCCTCAAACCCCAACTAACACATATATTAACCCGATATCCTTATGATTAACAGACATCAACCAACGAAGCAC